TTCCTTGGAATTATCGCCTTTCATTTATTTGGGTTGGAAGATATTTATTTCAGATGAGCCAAACCAATAGGATGAACCAAAGGAGTTCTGTATCATGAAGTTTGACTTTGTACCACGCATATTACTTAGATGGTTCTAGAAAGTTCGGTAGGTAGGAATGAAGAAATCGAACCGGATTCTATTTATTTGTATCTGAACTTAATCTTGTCTATTTCAATTTCTCTAGATTCTACTTTTTAGTATCTCAACCAACTAATTTAACCTTTTGAACGCGTCTTTTGAATATATATGAAGTATTAACATTCTACGGCATGGACATAAAGATAAAAAAGATGAAATAGAATCGAATTCTTTTAGATAAAGTATCTAAAAGAATTCTACCCATCTAGAAAAAAAAAATAGATGGGATATATCTCGGCGAAATGAAAAAAGTATGTGTTATGATCCAAATGAAAACTGAATAGGGATGTCGATTCATATCAATTAATTTATTCAAGAGAGACTCATCCAAATTAATCATGTACCAGGAACCAGATTTGAACTGGTGACACGAGGATTTTCAGTCCTCTGCTCTACCAGCTGAGCTATCCCGGCTAAGTCCGAATGTAGCATCCTCATTTTATTAGAGGGCGGGGGTCTATGTCAATTAAAAGGGCGAAAGAAGATTAAAAAGTTTTATCTGGGTACTGGAATTTCTTGGATCTTAAAAAAGACGACTTTTTAAGTTTCAGTATGAGTAATGATATCGATTGTAAATCATTCAAATGGGGATTTCTTGCTCAAAGCTGTATATCTTAGATATAAGATATAATAAGACATTTCCGCCCGGATCTATTTCAAAAAGAATAGGGCGAGTGTATAAGGACACTCACGCAAGGAAAGGGGGGATAGAATGGATAAATAGTTGGGGGGGCAAATAGGCTTTTTGGGGATAGAGGGACTTGAACCCTCACGATTTTTTAAGTCGACGGATTTTCCTCTTACTAAAAATTTCATTGTTGCCAGCATTGACATGTAGAACGGGACTCTATCTTTATTCTCGTCCGATTAATCCGGTTTTTGAAAAGAGGATCTACAGACTATGGAGTGAATCTTTTGATCAATGAATATTCGATTCCACATTGAAGAAAGAATCGAATCACACCAATTCTTCCGTTTTTTATAGAAAAAATATAGACTCATTTGGGTCGGCATTAATCATTTGATTTTGATATAGTATTCAATACGTATGTATATCTTTCATCCTTTCTGAATTTTCGATGGAAAGAGTTCTCTACCAACTACCAACGCGGCCAACTCCATTTGTTAGAACAGCTTCCGTCGAGTCTCTGCACCTATCCTTGTTTTCGTTTTCTGAACCTTTGTTTGTGGAAAAAAGGATTTGGCTCAGGATTGCCCTTTTTCTTAATTCCGGGGTTTCTCTGAATTTGAAAGTCATCACTTAGTAGGTTTCCTTACCAAGGCTCAATCCAATTAAGTCCGTAGCGTCTACCCATTTCGCCATATCCCCTTCCTTTTGTGTTAAGATTAGGATTTCATTGCATTATGATGGCGTTCCCTTTTTCTTTCATTTATACCGGAACCTTTGAATTCATTAGATACCTATTCTTATTTCGAAGAAGCATTTTTCCTCTTTTATTTCTTACCTGTCTTCTCCTATCTTATATAGGAGACCCTATTTGGTCCAATCAAATTGGATTTTATCATTTCTGGATTCGTAATTCAATATAGATTAATAGATATCCTATATATATATATATACTTGTCGCCCTTCTCATGCAATTTTGAATACTTGAACGGTCTTTTTTTTGTCTTAATTTCCGCCTTTACTACTTTATGAATTTTATGACTGGAATGAACGTGGAGGAATGTCTCATCAGTTCGAACTAATCATTCCTAATGATATGGAATCAAATAATATAGAAAATATAGAAGTGTAATAAAAGAATTTCAAATGTCATTTGAATTCAAATTCAAAAATGACAAATTTAAATAATTTAACTATCTAACTAACTAACTAGCTAACTAACTAACTAGAATCAAAATATTGACTATCGAGTCTACCAAGATATAGAATTTACTAAAAAAATATCGAATTTAATAATATTCGAATTGTAAATTCTATTAGTGATTAGTGATAAAAAATACAAATTCTATATCGCTATATTAATTGTTATGTTCTATAATATTAATATTCAATATTTATTTGAAATTGTATATTCTATTGTTTTCTATTCATATCGAGTCTGAATAGATAAGACATAATAGTGAATACCTAAGATTAAGATTCCAATATTTTATTGAATTACTATGCACATAAAATTGATGTTATGTGAGCCCGCTTAGCTCAGAGGTTAGAGCATCGCATTTGTAATGCGATGGTCATCGGTTCGATTCCGATAGCCGGCTTTTTCCTATTTATTCAAATTTTTACATAATTGAGAATGTCTTTTTGAAATCAAAGAATATTAAATATTTTTAAATTTCGTAAATTAACATT